CTCCCTTCATTCAGTCTAGTGACTCTGTCCCTCTCGACTCTTAGAATAGTAATTTACTTTGAATCAGTGAGAGGAAAGAACTTTCTGAACTTCCTGGACCTCAAGCACCCTTTCACAGTATTCTATTAATTAGAATCTTTCCAGAAAGATTCTAATTAATAGAATTAGGAACTGCTCCGCATCATTTTGAGAAGGATTCGCCCTCGAATCCAAGCCAAGTCCTCTTCTTCAGCCATGGACGGTATGGAAACAAGACCAGTAGTAGTAGACATCTGATTAGACAGCCCCACTTCACTGCTTCGCCTTCGGCCCCTCTTCACACGGAACTCTCGCTCGAACACCTTTACTTTCTTCGGTGCCGCCCTGGAGAGAAATCCGCCATTCCAAGCCAACCCACACGACGAGAACAGGATTTTGAACTCAGAAATACCAGAAAACCGGACGGAAACCACCGTGACGGCAGCCCCAGACCAGAACAGAAACCCTTAGTCGCTCACAGGTCGCGTGCAGCGCGTTCTTTTTTTCCTTTTGGCAGTTGAAATCATACTACTTTAAATGGCAAGGGTTGGTAATGACAGAATCGATAGAAGAAAGGTGCCGAGGTCACTAGAAGTATGGTACCGAGGGAGTAGCCTCTTTGCTTTAAGGAGAGGTATTTTTCTTCTTTGTTGGCCTCGGAAGTTCCGCCTAAAGGATTATCTCTGGATAAGTACGCATTTGTGTCTCTTATGCGCAGGTCGAATATCGGTTATGTTATGAAAGAGATCGTCCAAGATCTATTATTTGCTTTGCCACACAGCAGACAAGGCTAAGCCGCTAGTAAGACCCGTTCCACTCGTTACACAACCCTCTTTTTCAGAACCTTCTATTGATAGCTTAGTAGAACTATTGGAGCCAGGCAAGTAAACTACCCTTCGTTTCAGCTACTTCGTTGCCTCGAGACAAAGAAACAGCAAGGCAAGCCGCCTACATTGAGACTCAACGTATGATAGCTCTTCTACTCTTTGCTGAAGCTATCGTGTCGTATGGATGGATGGGGTGCGTCTGAGCCTATTTCTTCTCTTCTCGATCATTTTTGGCGGATCCTTTCTATCTTTTTGTTTGCTTTGTCATGCCGTAGTCTTTTAAGATTCAACCTGTCAGAAGAAGGCTAGTTGTACCCCTTATATCAATACCAATAGCAGCAGATGCAGCAACTGAGACGGGAGGCAGTTCGCTCACCCTACCGACTACGAAAGAAAGAATGCTCCTATTTATAGCTACCCAAAACATAACGCCAAACTCACTTGTTCGTGCCTCTGACCAACCAAACTACTCAGATAGAGCTGGCGAGATCGGCTCATTCAGTGGATTTACTTTAGAAAGCCTTGCCAGGCGCTTTAATGCCCCATGTTCTAACCAGGATAGAAAGATAAGGACATCTCAGACCAATTAAACGAATTCCTATTTTTTAGTGTACCGATGGCATGAGAATGAGAAACTGGATGATCCAACTACGGGAAATTCTGTTATTGCTTTCACTGCCTGACTAATACGGATAGGTTGCTCTGCTGGTCTCTATTTTTGACAAGAAGCTAAGCTGGCCTCCAATTTAGCTAGATTCGCTCACCCTTGCATTAGAACAACTCAGGAGATGTAAAGACTTCCTAACAATTCTAAGCTTCCTGGAAAAGACTACTAAACTTCGACGGTGGCCGAGGCTACGTTCTTTCTTGATCTATCTTTCCGATTATGGATCTTCGTGGAATAGCCTGGCAAAGCGGGTGAAAGTGGGAATTCTGGTTCTTGCACGGGACTTTCTTTCTCCTACGAATCAAGAAGAGTCCTAGACATAGGATATTCTAGTTCTTTTTTTCTTTTTTCTTTGCATGGTCATTTAATTTATCATAAGGTCTTGGGGAAGCAGTGGAGGGCTGTTAGGGCTGCGAGATCTGGACCTTTGATCTCACACCTTTTCTTTGCAGATGATCTTATTGGGAGGCCTCTAAGCAACAAGCTTCCATCATGAAAAATTGCCTTGATGAATTTTGTAAAGCCTCTGGTCAACAGGTAAACTTTTATAAGTCTAGCCTTTATTGTTCTCCAAATACGGATGATGGTCTTGCTATTGAAATCCGCAATATATGTGGCTCTCCCTTGACTTCTCATTCCTTAGAGTTCCTCTGGTACAATTCAGAGTCACCAAAGCGGGCAGTTGTGGACAAAGTTCAAGCCACTTGGAAAAGTCAGCTCTTATCTATGGCAGGTAGATTGACCTTGATTCAAGCTGTGACATCTGCAGTACCTATCTACACCATGCAGACTGCTAAGCTTCCTGTGGGAACTTGTGAGGACATTAAGAAAATCAATAGAAAGGGGGCACTCAATCTAAACCTCATTTGGTTAGATGGGACAAAGTTTGTAGACCTAAGCAGTTTGGGGTCTTGGGATTTAAAAAGCGAGTCACATGAATCAAGCTCTTTTAGCTAAAGCTAGTTGGAGGATCACAAATCAGGACCAAGGGCTTTGGGCTTCAATGTTCAGGAAAAAGGACTTTTTCGGGACTTGCAGCTTTGATCCTAATGCTTAGTTTCCTTCTGCTTCTTCCAGTACTTGGAAAAGTATTCTCTATGGTTCTGAGGTCTTGCAGCAGTTTTTTTTTTGTTCAAATTATGATATGAGTCCACAATTTATCTTCAAGATTTGACAAAGGGGAATTTTTATATAGGACCCATCAATTGCTGGTTCCTCTACATATTGTTGCTGATATAAAACCCCAAAAAACCCACTTAGAAATGTGCTGGTGATCGGAGCGTGGGGAACTCAGGCCGCTGGTAGTAGAGGCAATGCAATTGAACCAATTTCCTTACACTCTAGCTGAGGGAGAGACTTTACCTTTACTTAGAGAGGGGCAGCAATACTACTATGCTCTTCGGTGCTCGTAGGTTGACTTCCCTTATGCATCCAGCCGCTTCACTAATGTGAATAGGTTATACAGAAGGGTGGGTTGGTTATATACTCTTATGCGCGTTCCTTCTTCGAACCTTTTGGTATGTATTGCCCCCGATCAGATCCACCAGACAAGAAACTCAATTCCGCACTGCTGCTGAGTCGTCGGACTTATCCACCAAGGGATTCGTGGAATTTCTGTGGATTGCGTTGGAGGAAATCTACCAAAGCTAGGCAGATAGATAGACTCCTTTCCCGCTGCTAAGGGGGAGCAAGAAACTAAATTAAATGATTTTTTTTTAATCAGCGCCCCCTTTTGGGTATGCAGGTACTAAGAGTCTTCTCACTACCAACCAGCAGACATCATCTGGCTGGGTCTTGCCGGTATCAACAACAAGAAAAAAAACAACCAAATGGAAACAGCAACTAACTATGGCTCTTGGCCCAGACAACGTCCTAGGCGTAGGGGAGATCGGAGCAACAGGGAACGCCTAGACGACGTTTTTATTCCCGGGCTGCAGTAAGTAGATCGAGAGGTCGTTCCGCCCCTTGTCCCCGAATATGGGTAATATGTTCTCAAAAAAAAAAGTAGCTCCAATCTGACCTAGCTGGCGAGCGATCCCAGTTCGCGGCAGAGAACAAGACAGCAAGCGAGCGTACCTTTGTTCGCTTCTTCTCCACCAAGCACGGAAGTTTAAGGATAACTGTAGGTCGGTGGCTACCTAAGGAAACTCCGATTCGATCCGCCCCCCCGGCTGGGAGGCATCTACCTCATCCCGATCACAAGGAGAGGTTCACCATGATGGGGGTACTTCTTTTTTTTCCCTTCCGGAAAGAATGAAATACATAGGGGACCATCCTTTTGTTGCGGCATGCTCCTCAGATTTACGGATTCGCAGGGGGCCTCAGGCCCTACGTAGTTGACTGACAATGACAAAGGCTTGCGAAACTAAGTAGGGCGCCTTTTTAATTTAATCTTAAGTAGTCTATCAGTGGTGCGAAGCGGCTTTGCGCCGGGGAGCGAAAGGTTAGACCTTAGAAAGTCAGCGAGCAGCGGTTCTTCTATGTAGGTATGGCGTTCCCCCCTTGACTCTCCTAACGTCGAGCTAAGTGACTTCGTAACCTTTTCGTAGCGTAGTAGAATGAAGGCTACGCACCGACGCTCTCTTATCTATTAGCCTAAGCGTCTTCGCTAACTCGCTCGCCTACTATACCCTACTATACAATACATTAATAGGGTAGGCTAGGCTAACTCAGCCGCTTACTTCTAAAAAAGTATGGCTAAGTAGCGCCTTTTCCTTTTTTGAATAACCCATTCTAATTATCTTTCATAAGTCAAGTAGGCGAACCTATAGGTCCTTAGTGGGCGTTGACAAAGAAGAACAGCCGGTTAAAAGACAGCGAATCTTTTTTTTTTTTTTTTAGATATATATAGGCCAGCTTGACAAGCTACCCTTCCTCTTGATCTGAGGTGCGAAGAGAAACATCTCTTTTTTATGACTTCCACTTATCGATCCGAAAAGTGACCGACCAGGGCCCTATTGATGAATGAAAGAAAGGGTTTATGAGCCCTAGCCCTGTAAGCCCACACCTGTGTAGAGTAGATCGTTCAACACCTGCGGCACAAACCCATTTTTGACCTATTGGTCCTAGTATCATAGGCGACCGAACGGCCGCCCCCTAATTACTAGACCAACCTGCTATAATAATTCCATAAACACCTAGCGAAGATATGGCAAACAAATAAAGTAGCCCTATGTTCGAATCTGACAATACCATACCATAATCAAAAGGTACAACGGCCCGAGCAACCAGACTTAACATAAATGTAGTCACTGGAGCCATTCTAAAAAGGGAGAAATTAGCACTACTTGGTGAAATAGGTTCTTTTAGAATCAATTTCAAACCATCCGCTAGAGGTTGTAACAATCCGAACGCTCCCACTACATCAGGACCCTTTCGACGTTGCACAAAAGCCATTACTTTACGTTCAGCTAGCACTAAAAAGGCTACTCCTAGTAGAAGTGGTAGAATTATTCCAAATATTTCGGCTGGAACAGCTATGTACGTTTTCGATTTTCTATTCACTCATGATCTGGCCTGGCCGACTCGATCATGATATTTCACTCATGATCTGGCCTGGTCGACCCAATCATGATATTGAAGGATGGGACCTTTTCTCGAAAAACTCCGGATCGAGTTGAAGGTGGTGCAACATCGAATCCTGTTACCTTACTTCGAATGGAATCTTAGCCCGCCTCACTTGCTTTCTGTACTGCATAAGGTTCTGAAAGAAAGTCAAGGGATTTCCTTCTAACTAGTGGCTGAGAGTAAGCAAGCTACCTTCATTCAACAGATTTGTGGTTGAGTCAATAAGGGTCGGGAATCTTTGCTCTTCTCTTTTGCATTTCCGCAGCCTGCGTTCTTCTTCGTGTCCGTCCGTATCGCAAAGCTGGTCGACGCCAGCTGTAATGGTTCATTTCGGGAGTTTGAACACCGTTCCAAAAATACAACCCTGTCAAAGGTATCTAACCTTCCTTCCTTATGAGTGGAAATCCAATCCCGTTTTGTCTTTTTTGCATAAAAACCAAGCTAATATAATATATATATATTTCTTTTAAACCCGTTCTTCCGACCCCTCCAAAAATTACCTTCTCCAGTCATGAGATATTTACCTAAACCAAGTAGGTCCCTGAGCGTATCCCACGTTAGCCCCAAAACGTTGGTCTCTAACTAGAAAAGTAAATGCTTTCTTTCCCCCGCGGGTATTTTGCCTGTATGGTGTTTGCCGGGTGGGACCCTCGATCCAGAAGGTATGCCACTATCAGCTACTATCTATACATGTCTGCCTCCCTTGAAAGCTCTTGGTGCTGCGACTATCACCGGTAAGTTGCGTCGGATCAACATCGGGATTAGAATCGACTGCAAAAGCAACTAAGTCAACGCCCATTTGCTCTGGCCCGGACGCTTGAATCTATTCCACCGCAAACAACCGAATATACTACTGCAGGATCTTCCGCAGCTTCTGTTGTTATTGCTCCCACCTGTCACTACGCCACCTCAGCAGCTGGGACTGGAACCGCTTCCGCATTTGGTACTCCCTGGGCGAGTGTCTGGTTATCTCTCTGAATCAGGTTATTCACTGGGCTGTTAAGCCATCGGGGTTGATCGACCCAGGATTCATCCAAGACTCTAGATCTCGTTAATTCTAAGGGAGTTTCGCTTACTCGACCGTTAGGGAGAGGGAGAGGGAGAGGGAGGGACTTGCTTACTTGTTAGAGTAAGGCTTTCCGTGAGGAAAGGTAAAGTATCTTTAAGGCATATATAGTTGGCTGGTTATTTGTCTTTCCCATCCCTGCAGCTACTGCAGGTGCCCAGAATTCATGGTAGAGGGAAGTCGAGGTGGAATTATTCTTTTGTGGGCTGGCTTAAAAGAAGCTCCCTATTGCAGTAGGAGTAGCTACTTGTTTCATGGCTTTAATTTGAGCTCTTCAGATCCCGAATCTCCATAAATGGGTATGACTGGTTAAGGTGACCTGCTTTGTGCGGCAACCGCAAGTTAAGGTACTCTGGATTTGTTATAGCGCCACCATTTCACAATATACATTGTCCGGGAAAGCTAGTTTTGGGATTTCAGTTTTATCCTACTGACGCTCTTCTATGAAAGTGGAGGCTTTACTTTAACTGGTCTGTTAAAGTCTCCTTGCTACGGCCTTTTTTTATATTCGAGGGTTACTCGAATCTTTCGTTTTTGTACTCCCTTGAAGGTCCAATTAATTTATAGTAATTGGAGGACGGTTAGTGTCTGTTCTGCATGACTCTGGAACGTTATAGCTAAGGAGCTGATTTCAGGGTACCTTGACTTGCCAAACGGTTTCCAGTATGCCTATACAGTAAGTCTTTACACACATGATAGTGGCAGCCAGGTTATCGACGATTCTACAATAGGCGGCCGCTGGAAAACCCGACTTAGCGAATCACTTCCAGGCTGGCATTTAATCTTTCTCGTGCCGGTGGCTCTTGTGTGCCCCATTTATGCTGGTGGCATACCGTAACCGTACCGTATTGTGCTGAACACTCACAAAAGCCGTGGCCTTACGCTATGTCCCTAGAAGTACAATGGTTGGTCCCTCCGGAACTGGTAATCTCCGTTTGACTTGAAAGGAGCGCAGGTACGCAGCAAGTATTCTTTCACAAGTTTGAAGCAAGTCGTACCTCCTTAGCTACTTGTACTAAAAAACTAGGTCGCTATACGGAAGTTCGTGCCTGCTTATCCCGGCTACAATAACTATCGAACAGCGATCTATCTGAAGAATGGCGCTCGTATATCTGGTCTGTACTTTCCCCTATTAGAGAAGGGCGGGGTTTGGAACCCTCAAGCAAGACATGATCCACATAATAAGACATCATAGCGCCTAGAGATACAGGTACGGTTCATCGCGTTACTTATCCAAGCGTGTTGCCGGATAGTCGGATATGCCGTACTCTGATTTTTATGAGGTTAGGAACCATTTGCTGTTACCAGCATTGCTCATTATTAGGTAGCGCATTCCCGTTTATCGATTTTAAGGTTAGGGTTGTCGCTTTCGCTTTAATCTTTAATAATGAATGATATGGGGAGCGCGCTTTACTAATATAATAGAAAGGGGCTTTCACTCGCATTCGCCTAATCGAGCGGAACGCCGCTCGGCGCTCATCCTACAACAGATCCCGCCTATAGTTATAGTGTCGAACACACATAAGTATAGGTTTTGTTGTCCTTACGACGGTTGTCAAAGACCGGATCTTTGCACTTCGCGACCCTATCCGAGTATGTGCTTAGTGCAACGCCTCATAGAACAATGAAGTAATGTATCTATACGCCCAAAAAGAAACTTGTTCATTTATGTTACCTGTTGTGGACCTTCAATGTTTCACCTTTCATAGATCTGGGAAAGGCGGTTTTGGTTTGGGAAGTGACGTTGAGGCTGGGCACGTGCGATAAGTAATAAAGAAAGCAAAGGGAAATCAGAGGGCCTGGAAAACAAACAGTAGAGTGACGCGAAGGACCTCTAGCAACTCTACTACCGCCCTTCCTATCAAAAAGCTAACCGAAATCACATAAGGTCTGGAAAGGGCTGTAAAGAATATAATTCCTTCCTCCCTTTCTTCCCCTGTTCCGGAGATAGATATAGCCCTCTCGAAACCTAGCTGTTAGAGTTTCATTTTTTTGGGGGGTAATAATAAACTGAATCCCCGAATGGGTACTTGAACCCTTCTCCTGCAAGGTATAGAACAACTAAGGGTACTGGTCCTGCTCGCTTTGGTTCCATCTGTCCACATTCTTCCCTTCGGCTTGATTACGAACGAAGAAAGAGGCTTAAGGAGGGGCGCTAACCATGTGTTACAGGCCGAAGAAGTTAAATGAAATTATTATCAATGATTATTGAGTTGATCCCCCGTTCCCATCTTTCAAAGAAGAAAAAGTGTGACCCCGGCAATCTCTCGCACTTGAAAAATAGATGCCGTATAGCCGATGGAGAAATTCACTATGAAATTGAATAGTTGATTCATTCAATCAGGACCGCTAAATAATATCATAGTAGATTGAATCATGCCCTTCCTTTTGGGCTTGAGGCTCATCTCACGATGTTCGTCTTGTCTGATTGTTTTTGTCTTGGTACGCTCCCCCTTGTTAAAGAAATCCTCTATCTGCACACTAACCTGGGATACTTTCACCCTGTTTTTCCCTTGATGCTTCTAAGCCGCTTTTAATTGGCCTGTGCCCGTTGATGAATAATCAATCCAGCCGTCACGTCAGCCGAGAAGACGGACTTGCTGGTATCGTCAAATAGAGTATCAAAAGCTTATTCCGCTCTAGTGACGGGTTTCTCTTTTCATGAAGTAGCCCCCCTCGTACACTGAGTCAAGCGATTTCTCCTTTTCTGTCATGAAGAGGAAGTGAGATGATGACAATGCGGCTGGGACAAATCCATATCAATAACTTTCTTCTATATATAAGAGAATTGGATCCCGACCCGAAGACGAAGACCTCAGAAATGGAATTTTATGCCGATCTCATTTCATTCCAGTAGTACCCGTTGCTTGTTTTGTTAGGTTGGTTGGAGTGCTTTAATCAGACTTGACCGAGTAGATCATGTTGGGATCTTATCTTCACCATGAATGATCCTACGGGCGAACATCTCATGGCACACCATTGATCAATAAGATAAGAAAGGATAAATAGAATATACGGAGATACCCCCCATTCCTATCAGCGTGAAATGAAAAAAAAGAAGTCCTCTCCTCCGCCCTCTCTGTCCCTGGCTTCTACTTTCACATACCTTCTGGCCTCAGTCGTTGACTTTGCCTCTTCCGCTCCTCCATTTAAAAAGAAATTTAGTAGTTGTTCGCTCCTGAACGAAGCTATTGGGACAGCGGCTTTGATAGCGCTTTCTCAATGAGATATATCATATCGCGGTAGAGCCCCTATCCTATGAAAAATCCCTCTCTGGTGTCATCTACTGGCTGACTGCACAGCCTTACTATGGCTTTTAGAAAGCAAGATCCCTCCGTTTATCACTCTATAGAAAGAACATCCCATACATACTTGCTTGCCCTAATCGAATGTTATCCCTTACTCCATCCCCTGAAGGAGCGTATCCTTTTTCATCTAATGCCGTCTTTTCCAACTCCCTTTCTTCCCGTCTCAGTCATCTCATCTCTCTTACCTGAACATAGAAGATAAGGGGTTAGCGAGACTGACTCCCCTTATGAGCCCGAAAGCCATATGAACGAAAGCAGGCAAAAAAGTAAACTAGACAAAAGGGTACCACTCCATAAGAACAGATTCACCAGGCACTCGAAATTAGAAAATCCCTGGACGTGGAAAAGGAAAGAGCAGACCTTCTTCCTTTCGAGGCATACTACTCTCTCAGTTTCTCTCCTTTGACGGTCAGATCGATCCCTTATTGAATTGAAGGGAATTCTTCTCGGAGTTGGGGTTATCTCCATTCTCTTTATCGATGAATAAGGGAGTCCGGCAGGAGACAAAGAAGATTAATTAAAAGGATGCATCGAGGTTCGAAGGAGTTGTATGCATAACAAGATCTCTCTGACTATGTCTCATCCATACTTGGTTTAAGTTGTTAACTCTCCATAAAAAAAAAAAAAAAAGCTATAGAGCCATAACATTTGCCTTCATTGCTTCGGTGTACGGTTGACATCTTTAAGGGAATGCGTCCTTGGCTTGTACTTCATAGTTGGGCCCGATGGTCTAACTTATGGTTGCCATGACCTTGATCCGAATAGGGGTCGAAATCAATAGTTGCACCAAGAACCGTAGCACCAAGACTACAATATGGTTGCATCGGGCCGAAGCGCCAAGTAGGAGAGGTCAGAGTAGTGGTCGCCGACTGAAAGAGATTCGAGGTTGGGGCAGGTGCGCGGGTAAGAGAAGAGGTACAGTCAGTCATTCTTGGACTAGAGTGCGTGTTTATTGTAAAAGGACTATTTCCAATGGGAGGAGAAGCAGTCGAAGGAGTGCATTCTAGAGTTATGATACCAGGTCCGTCGTAGGAATTAAAAGGCTTGTCTACGGTAGTGATCGATTAATTTCAAAGGGAGGGCTCCACAGAAGCTGTCAAGAGTGACTAGTTTAGGGTAAGTCGTAGGGACTCCGTCCACGGCACCTTGGAGGGTTAATAAGCCAATCCTCGTCTTAGAGCTAGAGCTATGGAGTGTGAAAGACAAAGTCTAGTTTTAGGTTGGAATTCCTCTGAGCATACAAGACAGAGTGCCGCCCGGGGTTTCGGTTTCGTTAGCATCATGCGAGAGAAAAGAAGGTAGTACTTCACTCGCCTCCTATACCATAGAAAGCAGCCATAAAGTGTTGTAGGGGAGGCATGAGATCCCTTTCGGTGGGGGAGAGGAGAAGTGTTTGCTAGCAGTCTCAATCAATGCCCAGGGGCAGAGGCGCTGTGCAATAAAACCATACATTATTACGAGAGAATAGAGCCGTCTAGCCTATAAGATAAGGCAGAACATAACAAGACGAGGCCCCTTTCTTCTTTGAATAAGGAAGATAGATTCCACCTTTTTATTAAAAAAATTCGAATCTAGCAAGCGAGCCTTATTTAATTTAGTAAAGTAGCTTTCTTGTTTTACCATTCCCGAGGGCTTTCTCACAAGCTCCAATCAAAGAGTTTTGCCGAGCCCCCAAGCTATATAGTGGTAGAGTATACTCCACGAGCCAACCGGGCGGCTAGTAGCTTCGCTCGAAAGCAAGGCTGCTACGCACCTGCTACGCTTGTCCTAATCAAGCCAAGACTTTATGCTCTGCTCTGCGCGCTATACTTTTGCTTTTTACCCGATCCCGGCATAGCGCTTTGCTTTCGGAAACCTTACCAGACCACCACCCGACTTCGTTGCTTGTATGCTTGGACATACATAGCCGAACAGGGCCTACAGAAGTAAACCCTTCTATTCTAAATGCACACGCTTTACTGTGCGGACGTAAAGCCCTTGATGAATGCCATGGCTAGAATAAGACAGCTTCGAAGACGAATAATGCTATGGCAACCCCTACTTATCTTTTATCTGTCTTCCACCCCTCTTTAAAGAAAGAATGGGGTGGAACCCTCAAACTAAGTGACCTCTTTTTGGTACCCCAACTCAAAATTTATCGTGTACTGTGTTTACAGCAAGATCTCTATCTAAGTGTTCACATCAAATTCCTTACGGCAGAGCCCGCTCTTGATTTATATGAATTGCTGGGCGGTTTCCTCAGCTAATTAAGAAGCCCTTCTTTCGATTGACTCAGCTACTGATACGGATGTTGGCTACTCACAGACATTCTCATATCATACAGAATCTACTGGAAAGCTAGATCTTGGATGTGCAGATTTAGTTTTCTTATTCATAAGTAGCAGGGTACCTGTTCTTGAGTCATATCTGCTGTCTCGACTATACACACTATTTCCTAAAAAAAAAAATGTTACAATGAAGTCTAAAGAGCAAAACCCTATACTAAATAAAAATGTAGTCATTGAAGCCTTTCTTCTGTCTATGGATTCTTTCCACGCTACGAGTCCGCTGTCAATCTTGCTTTCGACCTCACTCAAGGTAAGGCCCTCTTATTGGGGATCTTCCTTGACGGGTGGAAGGGTCTTTTTTTCTATGTGTTTCGCCCATTCGAGTGTTCTTTGACAATGGCATCATAGGCACCAGGCCCTCGGTCCGTCTGTGCTGCTTCGAATGATCGGGTTTCAACGGCTTCCCTAGCTGTGCTGATCTATCTGGCAGTTCACTACGCGCCGAATGATTCTTTGCTATTTACTCTCTCTGTCTGTTAGCGTGACCCTACTTCTAGCCTGCTTTGTCTTTAAAGGTAACGAGACGAGCTCTCCTCTTCTCGTCTGGGCCTTAACTTAAAATCAAGCGTAACTGCCGTGTGTTAAGCTTCTTACGAGTAGATTTTCCGACTTTTAGATGAGTCCAGTCCTTAAGCTAAGGAAGGACTCAAGTCGTAAAGCCTATCTATGGAGCCTCTGGCTTTAAGGAAGGATGGAAGTAGTAAAGCGTAACAGTTTGAT